AAAAATGACATTGCCATAAATTGATAAGGTAATATTTCCATTTACTCATCAGCAAAGGTGTTCCTTTTGAACCCAAAAAGGCTTTTCCTTGATACCTAACATAATGGATGAAAGGATCCTTGAACAACCCTAGCTTGGTTTGAATAGAAAAGACTTCTACAAGAAGTTTTTTTATTTTTCCATAGAAATGGATTCGCTCAAAAAAAACTCCAAAAGATGTTGATCGTAAATGAAAGGATTGGTTACGAATAAAACCGAGGATGGATTCGGATTCACATACATGATAATTATAGAGGAACAAGAAACATTTTGGATTCCTTTTCAAAAAAAAAGAAATGGATTTATTTAGTGTAATAAGGCTATTACAATTATCATACTTGTAAAGAAAGAATCGTACTAAATGTAAAGAAGAAGCATCTTTCACCCAGTAGCGGAGGGTTTGAACCCATATTTCTAGATGGATGCGAGGGGGTATTTTTATATCTGACACATAAGTTAAATGTAAAAATTGATCTTCTAAAAAAGGAAATAGGGAATGAATTGAGCGTAAATTCTGAAATTTTACTATTTCTTTCCTTTCGAAGGAAGATTCTAGTCGTAGGAAAAAGAAAATTTCTATAATTACTGAAAAACCCTCTGATAGCATTTGAGAATACAAATAATTGTTGTGCCCAAAAAATTTCTTTTGCTTAGAACCATTAGTAAAAAGAGCAAAAAGATTCTGTTGATACATTCGATTAATTAAACGTTTAAGAAGTAGGAAACTCCATTTTTTTTCAGATTCCAACAAAACAGGCCTATGATCATGAGCAAATGCAGAAATAGACTCTTGAAAGATAAGTGGATATATGAAGTCATGTTGACGAGACTTATCGAGTTCTAAATATCCTTTAACTTCCTCCATTTAAAATGGAAATGCGATTTGAATAAAAGATAATGGATTTCGTGAATTATCAAATGATACATAGTGCGATACAGTCAAAACAAGGTATTATAGGAATAGAAAGAATAAACACCTTGGAGATAGGTAAACTCATCAACGGACTCTCTATCCTCTCTTTTCCATATAAAGTGGATTCATTATAGGATAAGAAGGTGCTTAGAAATCCTTTATTTTTTCAACTTAATCGCTCTTTTGATTTTAGAAAATCTATTTTTATCAATATACGGCTTCTTCTACACAGTCATCTCCGCTCTAAAAGGGAGAATATTTAGGATTTTTTTAATGGATAATCCATTCATGGGCGAAGCCTTTCCCGTAGCAGGCACTAATATATTTTTAACGTATAATTAGATCGGGTAGTCATTCAAATTACGAACATAAGCACGTGGCTTTTTGTTTCCCTCGAATTGGAGCTAAAGGGCTCTATCCATTTATTCACCTGACCCAACTTTTCTTTTAATTCATTTTGTTTTGTTCCAAGAATTCGAATCAGGACCAAGCTTTTAAGAATGAAATATTCGAAGAATTCTCTATTGATACGACATGCTATTTTTTCCAGTCATTCCCATTTAGGATCAGTCGTGGTCGTACAAACTCTACCGATGGTATAGACGAATCCCTTGCTTCATCCAAATATGTAAAAGATCCTAGTCGCACTTAAAAGCCGAGTACTCTACCGTTGAGTTAGCAACCCTAAGCCAAAAATGAAAGTCTATAAATCCAGTCAAAACCAAACTAAAGATTGCATGACACAATCAAAACATTGAACTAAGAACTAATCCAAAATGATAACATAAGCGGGTTATCCATTTTGGATTTCACTTTTTTTAATCAAAAATGAAAGAAAGAAAAACCAAAATATATGGAACGAAGCTACCCAGATCTTTTTCTTTTTATCCACGATCTAATTATATTTGTTAGATAGACTGTTGTCAAGATAAATGTTGAGAAAAAATACAATACAAAAACGACAAGAAATTCCATTCTAAATTATTAAGAAAAAAAAAGAAGGACTTGTGTTGGATTGGCACTACATGGATTATCTACATAGATACTAGATAGGTAAAAAAGAAATAGAAAATATGAAAAAAGAAATAAAAAAGATTGGAATTAATTAATCAATATAAGTTGAAAAAGCAAGTTGAATCTCGTACTTTAAGAACTCCAACAAAAATCACCCAATTAAAGGGAATATCATAATTTTCTATTTCTAGATCCAATTTCTTGAACTAGTCTATTCATTTTAAGATTTTTATATCAATACCAATCCAAAGTATTTTGTCCTTATCATGTGATTTTATAGAAAGAATAAAATAGAAAGAATAAAAACTGGGTTCTGACTAGAGTAAAAACGAGAATAGTCCAGAAAAGTTCTAAAAAATGAGATTAGATTCGAGTCATACCCAAACTCTTTTTTTTTTTCATTTTGATTGATTAAGGAGAAGTTCCCTAAAAACATCCGCCTTCTTTGAAATATCATGAACAGTTCCTGTCGGTTTAGCACCTTTTTTAAGGAAATAGAGAATAGCAGGAACATTTAAATAGGTTTGATTCCTTATCGGATCATAAAAACCCACTTTACGAAGATCTCTTCCTTCTCTTCGGGCTCGAACATCAATTGCAACAATTCGATAGACGGCTCATTGGGATAGATCTAATACCCCCCTTAGAACCGTATAAGAAGTTTTCCCCTCGTACGGCTCGAGAAAAAATGATTCGAAATTCTATAATTTGAATGCCAAGTAGATCCCTAAAATCATTAAAAAAATAGAATCAAAATAAAGCCCTTTCTTGTTTGTTTCAAAAAGCAAAAAAGGCATTCGTACTCATAACTCAAGTTAGATAACTCTTAAATAGTTCAAAGACTGGCCTTAGGCATTTAAGTTATTGAGCGGTCTCTAACCCCTTTCTGTCTCATTTAGAAGTTTTTTATTCTTCTCTAGTTATTAAGACAATTGAAAAAAGTCTTTACTTGTTCCAAGATCTTTTCTCTTTGCTTTGAATCCTTGGGTTTAGACATTACTTCGGTGATCCTTAATCATTTCAAAATGGCAGCAACATACCCTTTTTTATGATTTTTCTTATATCAAAGAATCAGTCGAATGCTTGATTCCCGCTTTATACACTTTGGATCAAAAGAGTTTTTTTACCAATTCGGTTTGAAACGTGTTCAAATTCGATCCTTTCGATTTCTCTTTTGAAGATATACTTACGAAGTTGTTCCAACTTATTCATTGGCACTCGCCCTAGATCCTTGCCCCCTGATAAATTAATCAATACTTTATACTCGAGCTCCATCATATTCTGTACTATTTGAATTACAATCGAGAGTAATAGAATAGAACAAAAGATGTCGAGCCAAGGGCACCTTCATTGCTATCTAAAATGACGGATGTAAGAATTCCACGGGTGATCATGTCCTTCAAGTCGCACGTTGCTTTCTACCACATCGTTTCAAACGAAGTTTTACCATAACATCCTATAGTTTAGAAATGGAATCATGAGTAGTCATTAGTTTGGCCAGTACTCCGTATATAGTAATCTATTTTCCGTGTATATGGGGGGCTCAATTTTTTTTTCGAAATAAGTCCTCACTAACACTAAGAATTCAATTTAAATCCCCTATTTGAATCTCAAATTTGATAGAATCCAATTTGTATTATTTTTCTTAATTTTTATATAATTAGAATAATTATAGAAGAATAGAATTCTATAATAATAATAGAATAGAAATAAGATGAATAAATAAGTTCTTTTTTTTGACTGAATGCACATCTTCTAGTACCGAGAACTCACAGGAAATCATGTAAAGAAAACACATTTCCTAATTCGCCATCATTTTTTGAGTACATTCAATCATCCTATCCTAAGATAGAAAAATCCATCTTTCTTTTCTAATTCAACCATCGATAGGTTAAGGAAAATAGCTAAGTAAAAAAAACACAAATTCCAGTTGTTTATGAAATGAATAAAAAGAATGATATCTGTGGGAAATTTTTATTAGTTATTGCTTTATCTGATTAAAGAAATAGGAATCGAACGAGTAAAAGATTTCCGTATCGAGTGGCTAAGTTAAACAACTGTCAACTTAATTATGGATTCAATTAAAAGGATCAGAAATATTTGTCACAAAAAGAAAAACACTGTTGTTACTGAAATAGAACAATACATTGAAGTCCCCACTTGAAAGTCCAATTTCTGTAATCTTTCCCTAAATTGCCTAGAATAGACGAAGCACCTTCTCTTAAAATTGTTATCTAGATTTACAATTAATTATTAATTCATTTTTTCAATTCGAGTAAAAAAGACTAAAAAGGGGGTTCAAAGAAAAAAGCATCTGTTACGTATGTAATTTACTTATTAATGAGATTGGTAGAATAGATAAAGGTATTAAAATTGATACTTTTCGTTATGGAGATGATGAAGCATAAAATAAAAAAAAAGCATTTCCTTTTCCGAGATGCACTAGGTGAGCTAGTCTAGGTATAAAAAAACGATTCGGATTAAGTTCTTGTTCCTAGTTTTTATTTTACCCCACTACAGTCTTGTCTAAAGAGAGTTAATACCCTTGATTGAATTCAATTACTACCAAGAAATTTAGAATTAAAAAATTTTTACTAATTAATCAATATATCCCTTTCAATTAAAGGATCTGGCAGGTAAAGTTTTTCTTTTCTAAGTACTTACCTTCAGTATGAATATGAAAGAGCATGGATCCACGATGACTGTAGGACTCATTTTTTTTATTCAAACTAGTGCGATCTATGGTACTTATACCTGATTGATGTTGTAAAAAAAGAGGGTTCATAAAAGAATTCATATTTTAGTAAAAAGTCGAAAGAAAAATCCAATTCTATCCAATAGGCTATTACTCTTTTATTTACAATAAAAGGGAAAAAACCTTTTTTATTCGCGTATAACCCATATTCTCTGGGACGGAAGGATTCGAACCTCCGCATAGCGGGACCAAAACCCGTTGCCTTACCACTTGGCCACGCCCCACTTCTATATTCTTCACTAATAAACAGTACTATTAGTAGTGGTTGTTCGTCAATTCCCGCCAAAATCTCTATGGAATGGATACTTTTTAACACGTGTCGATATAGAATTATATAAAAATGGATTGATCATTACATATAATTTAATTAAGATATAAGATATTGTATGAAAGTAGAATTTCTTCTATTTTGAATGGAAAATAGAAGAATTTTTGATTGGGTAAGTTCAAAGAAAAAGAAGCGTTTTTGAGTCTATTTTACTTTCTTCATTTTCTCTTATATCAATAACTCAATCAAAAAGCAATTATCTCCAAGAATAAAAAACTTTTGTTATGCTTAATATCTTCAGTTTGAGCGGTAGCTGTCTTAATTCTGACCTTTATGCGATTCATTTTTTATTTGCCAAATTACCTGAGGCCTATGCCTTTTTAAATCCAATTGTAGATCTTATGCCAGTTATACCTCTGCTATTTTTTCTCTTAGCCTTTGTTTGGCAAGCTGCTGTAAGTTTTCGATGAGATATTTAATACAGTTCTAGAAAAAAAACTATCCTAGAAAAATGCATGCTTATTCGATCAAAAATGCCAACAATTGCTAAGATCAGATAGTTCTTAAAAGCTGAACTCTTGGTGCAAATTGAAATAGGTGTGCTAAATCTGGATCATCTCATTTCCTCATTCTGACCCTTTTACTTTTATGGTTAAAAACTCTAGTGGGTTACCCAACAATTAACTATTTTGGTTTTGGATAGTAAGGAGACTTTTGGTAATGAAAGACTCTTCTTCCAAATATTACAAATGAATTTATGACAATTCTTTTTTTTTTTGAAACTGCTTCATTTCTTAGTATCAAAATAGTTAGGATATGTGTTATAAAAATGGCGAATCTATTCTCTTTTTTACAAAAAAATGATATTGGAGATTGTGTAATGCTTACTCTCAAACTCTTCGTTTACACAGTAGTTATATTCTTTGTTTCTCTCTTCATCTTTGGATTCCTATCTAATGATCCAGGACGTAATCCTGGACGAGAAGAATAAAAAAAAAGGATAAGACTCTTTTCTTTCTTTTGCTTTATTTTAAGATTTTCTTAGAATTTTTTCGATTGACTCCTTTAACTAGGAATTTGACTATAAAAAAACAAAATAGAAAGGGTTTACTTTCCGATAAATATGAAAGAAAACGAAAAGATAAATTCAACGGAAACGGAAAGAGAGGGATTCGAACCCTCGGTACGAATCGCTCGTACAACGGATTAGCAATCCGACGCTTTAGTCCACTCAGCCATCTCTCCAATTGAAAAAGAATTAAGTACTATGTTACATTACTTAACATGTATAAGGTAAGGATTGAAAAGAGTATTTTTTCTTTCTTTTTCCTTTATTATATAAATCTAAAGAACGTTTAGCAGCAATCCCTTTATTTTAGTTTTATTAAAACAGTAAGGACTTTTTCATTCCCACGGCCTGGCCGGGTTAGTACCTAGCCGGGCCTTTTCAAAATACTTGAGTCTAAAAGGGACTATTCTTTTTTTTTGACGTCTAAATCTAGTAAAAAAAAAAGAATAATTTAACCCCTCCTTTTTGTTTGATAAATTCTTTACTTGAAAAAAGGGTTAAATTTTTTAACCCTGGATTCTTCCATCAGGTATTTTTATGTTATCACTGCAGTTATTTTATCGAACCCTAATCAGTCCAAAACCCTCCAGCAAAAAAAGATAGAACAGGTTATTTAAATAAGCCCTTTTATTAAAAATTGAGTCCCCTGACAAAAGGCATCAACAATCTAAGTTTCATGATTTTTGCTGATACCGCCGCAATTCTCTTTTGTTCGACAAAAACCCATTTCTAGACAATAATAAAATTGTAGCGGGTATAGTTTAGTGGTAAAAGTGAGATTCGTTATATTAATCCCCTAATAGTTAAGGGGTCCTTCGGTTTTCTTTGTATTCCGATCAAAAACTTCATTTCTTAAAAAGGATTTAACCCTTTACCTCGCAATAACAGAGGACAAATCCCCATTCTCGTGATTTTTATCCAAATTTAAATGATAAATTATAAAATTGGATTCTGAAATTACGAAACAGAATTTTTATGGAATTGGATCAATACTTCCAATTGAATGAGTATGAGTAAAGGATCCATGGATAAGGAAAGTAAAACCAATTTTCTAATCGTAACTAAATCTTCTATTTTTGATTTGTCGAGGGAAAATGGAAGCAAAATAGCTTTAAAATGATGACTTTGGTTTACTATAGACATCAACATATTCGTTTAGCTCGGTAGAAAAAAAAAAAAAAGAACTTTTCCTTAGGATTCTCTCCACTAGAAATAGAGAACGAACTAACTAGAAAGATTTTTCTAATCTTCCCCTTCTAGAGGGATCATCTATAAAGCGAGACGTCTTGAATGTATTCAAGAGAGAAAAGCTGACATAGATGTTATGGGTCAATTTTTTGGCTTTTTTTTTTCGTTCACAGCTTAGATCATGTAATTTCTCCATCTTCCATAAAGGAGCCGAATGAACCCAAAGTTTCATGTTCGGTTTTGAATTAGAGACG